ATGATCCTTTCTTGAACGGGCCGCATCGTGGAAGAATCAAAAAATTGATTTCACCTTTAATTATAAATGAAATTGTAACAGAAAGTTTTCTAGAAACAAATAAAATTCATACTATCTTTCTTACTGATACTCATCTCCAAAAATTTGAACAGAAACTGGATAGATTTGAAAAAAAAACATTATCAAAAAAAATGAGTTATTTCTTGACTTTAATCAATCAACTTGTTAAAGAAAGGGAATCCAATTTAAATTTAAAAAGATCTTTTTTATTTTCAGAACAAGAAAGAGTTGAGTTTGAAAAGGAAACAAACCTTTTCAAATTTTTATTCAATACAATTATAAAAAAAAGAAATAAAAATATTATTGGAATAAAAGAAATTAGTAAAAAGGTACCTCGATGGTCGTATAAATTAATCAATGAATTAGAACAACAGGAAGGAGAAGGTGAAGAAGAAGTACCCATTGATCATGAGATTCGTTCAAGAAAATTCAAACGTGTAGTCATTTTTAGTGATAACGAGCAAAATAGTGATACTACTAATAAAGATACTAACAACCCAGATCAAACAGACGAAGTGGCTTTAATACGCTATTCACAACAATCAGATTTTCGGAGAGACATAATCAAAGGCTCTATCCGAGCACAAAGACGTAAAACAGTTATTTGGGAACTCTTTCAAGCAAATGTGCATTCTCTCCTCTTTTTAAACAGAATAGACAAATTGAGTTTTTTTTCTTTTGATACCTCAGGACTAATGAAACTCATTTTTCGAAACTGGATGAGAGGGGGAGCAGAAATAAAAATTTCAGATTATACAGAAGAAGAGAGAAAAGAAGAAAAAAAAAAAGAGAAGGACAAAAAAGAAGAAAACAAAAGAAAGGAGACAGCACGAATAGAAATAGCAGAAGCTTGGGATACGATTCCATTTGCGCAAGTTATAAGGGGTTTAATGTTAATAACTCAATCCACTGTTAGAAAATTTATTCTATTACCTTCATTAATAATAACTAAAAATATTGTCCGTATGCTACTATTTCAATTTCCTGAATGGTCTGAAGATTTAAAGGAATGGAAGCGAGAAATACATATTAAATGTACTTATAATGGTGTTCAATTATCAGAACGAGAATTTCCAAAAAATTGGTTACTAGACGGCATTCAGATAAAAATCCTATTTCCTTTCTGTCTAAAGCCTTGGCACGGATCTAAACTAAGGTATTCTTATCTAGATCAAATGAAAAAAAAAGGTAAAAAAGATGCTTTTTGTTTTTTAACAGTTTGGGGAATGGAAACTGAAATCCCTTTTGGTTCTCCCCGAAAAAGGCCTTCCTTTTTTGAACCTGTTTTAAAGAAACTCGAAAAAACACTTGTAAATTTAAAAAAAAAATATTTTTTAATTTTACAAGTTTTAAAAGCAAGAACCAAATTATTTCTAACTATCTCAAAAAAAACAAAGGAAAGGTTTAGCAAAAATATTCTATTTTTAAAACTAATAATAAAAGAAATCTCAAATATAAATATATTTATATTTAGTAGATTGAAAGAAGTAGATAAATCAAGCGAAACTAAAAAAGCAAACGATTCTATAATGGGTAATCAAATAATTAATGAATCTATGAATCAAATTAGATCTAGAAATTGGACAAATTTTTTACTAACAGAAAAAAAAATGAATGGTCTAACTGATAGAACAAGTACAATTAGGAAAAAAATAGAAAGAATTACAAAAGAAAAAAAAAAAGTGACTCCAGGAATAAATGTGAGTTCTAATACTAATAGTTGTAATGCTAAAAGATTTCAATTAACAAAAACGCTTTGGCAAATATTAAAAAGGCGTAGTGCTCGATTAATCCGTAAATTTTATTTTTTTATAAAATTTTTCATTGAAAAGATATACATAGATATCCTTCTATCTATCATTAATATTCCCAGAATAAATACAAAACTTTTTCTTGAATCAACAAAAAATTTTATTGAGAAACCTATTTCCAATACTAAAAAAAATAACGAAAAAAGTAATAAAACCAATCAAAATACGATTGACTTTATTTCAACTATACAAAAGCCCTTTTATAATATTAGTAATAAAAATTCACAGAATTTTGATGAATTATCTTCCTTTTCACAAGCATATGTATTTTACAAATTATCACAAGTTCAAGTTCTTAACTTGTTTAAGTTAAGATCTATTCTTGAATATCACGGAACATCTTTTTTTATTAAAACTTCAATCAAAAATTATTTTGGCAGACAAGGAATAATTGATTCTAAATTCAAAGATAAGAAACTTCCGAACTTGAAAAAAAATCAATGGAAAAGCTGGTTAAGAAGTTATTATCAATATAATTTATCCCAGATTAGATGGTCTAAATTAATAGCACAAAAGTGGCGAAATAGCACCAAAAAATGTCGTACAATTCAAGATAAAAATTTAAACAAAGAAGTTTCATATGAAAAAGAACAATTAAGTTATTATAAAAAACAAAGTGATTACGAAATATATTTATTACCAAATCAGAAAGAGAATTTTCAAAAATACTATAGATATAATCTTTTATCTTATAGATCTATTAATTATGAGGACCTATCTATTTATAGATCACCATTGCAAGTAAATAAAACTCCAAAGAATTCTTATAATTACAATACACAAAAAAGAAAAAATTTTGCTAGATTAGCCTATATACCTATCAATAATTTTCTAGGAAAAAGTGCTGGTATATATATGGAAAAAAATATGGATCGAAAATATTTGGATTGGAAAATTCTCCATTTTTGTTTTAGAAAAAAAATAGATATTGAAGCTTGGGTCAAGGTCAATACCAACAGGAATCAAAATACTAAGACCGAGGCTCCTAAGTATCAAATAATTGATAAAGTTGATAAAAAAGATCTTTTTTATTTTATGGTTCATCAAAATGAAGAAAGCAATTTATCTAAGCAAAAAAAAAAATGGGATTGGATGGGAATGAATGCGGAAATATTAAGTCATCCTATATCAAATCTAGAACTTTGGTTCTTCCCAGAATTTTTCCTATTTTATAATGCATATAAAATAAAACCCTGGCTTATACCAAGCAAATTCCTTTTTTTGAATTTTAATATAAATGAAAGTCTTAGTGAAACTCAAAACATGAATAGAAAACAAAAAGAACTTATACCGTCGAACGAAAAAAAATATTTTAAATTTGAATTCAAGAATAAAAAAGAAAAAGAATTTGAAAATCAAAGAGATCTTAGCTCAAATATACAAAACCAAGAAAACGAGATTGCAGAAACTTATTCGGAATCAGACATGAAAAAACTACAAAAGAAAAAACAATACAAGAGCAATACGGAAGCAGAACTAGATTTCTTCCTGAAAAGATATTTACTTTTTCAATTGAGATGGGATGGTGCTTTGAATCAAAGAATGATCAATAATATCAAAGTATATTGTCTCTTGCTTAGACTGAGAAATCCAAAAAAAATAACCCTATCCTCTATTCAAAGGAGAGAGCTGAATCTTGATATAATGCTGATTAAAAAGAATTTAACTCTTACAGAATTGATGAAAAGGGGGAGATTGATTATCGAACCTTTTCGTCTGTCTGTAAAAAAAGCGGGCCAGCTTATTATGCATCAAACTATAAATATTTCATTAGTTCATAAGAGTAGGCATCGTACTAATCAAAGATACCGAGAGCAAAGATATGCCGATAAGGAGGATTTTGATAAATCCATTCGAAGCCATCTAACTGGAAATAAGCATTTTTATTTGCTTTTCCCTGAAAATATTTTAGCGTCTCGACGTCGTAGAGAATTGAGAATTCTAATTTGTTTCCAGTCAAAGAATAGTCAAGGTATGGATAAAAATATAATATTTTGTAATGGGAATAATTTAAAAAGTTCTAGTCAATTTTTGAATGAAAATAAAGATCTTGATAGACAAAAATTAATTAAATTAAAATTCTTTCTTTGGCCCAATTATCGATTAGAAGATTTATCTTGTATGAATCGCTATTGGTTTGATACAAATAATGGAAGTCGTTTCAGCCTGTTAAGGATACGTATGTACCCCACAATTGAAAGGTAATTAATTAAACTTTATGTCTGTACCATATCTGATATATGAAAACAAACAAATGCACATATAACTTGTCTTACATTTTAGTCTAATATATGATACTAATTTAATGTAATAGGGTATCCATTATTTTTAAAAACGAATCAACAAAATCTTCTTCATTTTAAGATTTAAACAATTTTCTTTTGAAAATGCAAAATAGACTATTGTTTTGTATGCCTATCCGAATGCAAGTTTAATTGGATTGATTCTTTTTATTTAAAAAAGTGAGTTGATTATGTATACCAAATTAAACTAACTCACATTATTATTACTGATCGGTAAAATTCATATTTGTAAAAAGGGGGGATTATTTTATGGTAAAAAATGCATTCATTTCAGTTATTTCACAAAAAGAAAAAGAAGAAAACCCGGGGTCTGTTGAATTCCAAGTATTCTGTTTTACTAATAAGATACGAAAACTTACTTCCCATTTGGAATTGCACAAAAAAGACTTTTTATCTCAGAGAGGTCTGCGGAAAATTTTGGGAAAGCGCCAACGCCTGCTAGCTTATTTATCAAAAAAAAATAGAGTACGTTATAAAGAATTAATAGGTCAGTTGAATATTCGAGAGATAAAAACCCGTTAATTTGAAAAATTATTTTAATTTTGATGACTCTCTTTTGATTTTCAGCAATTCATGGAAGAATGAATCGGGAAAAAACCTATGACTGCACCAGCTACAAGAAAGGACCTCATGATAGTCAATATGGGTCCTCACCACCCATCAATGCATGGTGTTCTTCGACTCATCCTTACTCTAGATGGTGAAGATGTTATCGACTGTGAACCAATATTAGGTTATTTACACAGGGGAATGGAAAAAATTGCAGAAAACCGAACAATTATACAATATTTGCCTTATGTAACACGTTGGGATTATTTAGCTACTATGTTTACAGAAGCAATAACTGTAAATGCACCAGAGCAGTTGGGAAATATTCAAGTACCTAAAAGAGCTAGTTATATCAGAGTAATTATGTTGGAGTTGAGTCGTATAGCTTCTCATTTGTTATGGCTTGGGCCCTTTATGGCAGATATTGGTGCACAGACCCCCTTCTTTTATATTTTTCGAGAAAGAGAATTAATATATGATCTATTCGAAGCTGCCACCGGTATGCGAATGATGCATAATTATTTTCGTATTGGAGGAATAGCTGCCGATCTACCTCATGGCTGGATAGATAAGTGTTTGGATTTTTGCGATTATTTTTTAAGGGAGGTTGCTGAATATAAAAAGCTTATTACGCGGAACCCTATTTTTTTAGAACGAGTTGAAGGGGTAGGCATTGTTAGTGAAGAGGAAGCAATAAATTGGGGTTTATCAGGACCAATGTTACGAGCTTCCGGAATACAATGGGATCTTCGTAAGATTGATCATTATGAGTGTTATGACGAATTTGACTGGGAAGTCCAATGGCAAAAAGAAGGGGATTCATTAGCTCGTTATTTAGTACGAATCAGTGAAATGACAGAGTCTATAAAAATCATTCAACAGGCTCTGGAAGGAATTCCGGGAGGGCCCTATGAGAATTTAGAAACCCGGCGCTTTGCTGGAGTAAGAAATACCGAATGGAATGATTTTGAATACCGATTCATTAGTAAAAAACCTTCTCCTACTTTTGAATTGTCGAAGCAAGAACTTTATGTAAGAGTCGAAGCTCCAAAAGGAGAATTGGGGATTTTTATAATAGGAGATCAGAATGTTTTTCCTTGGAGATGGAAAATTCGACCGCCGGGTTTTGTCAATTTGCAAATTCTTCCTCAATTAGTTAAAAGAATGAAATTGGCTGATATTATGACGATACTAGGTAGCATAGATATCATTATGGGAGAGGTTGATCGTTGAAATGATAATTAATACAACAGAAGTAGAAGCTATCAATTCTTTTTCTAGGTTGGAATTCTTAAAAGAAATCTATGACATCATATGGATGTTTGTCCCTATTTTAACTACTGTATTAGGAATTACAATAGGCGTACTCATAATTGTTTGGTTAGAAAGAGAAATATCCGCCGGGATACAACAACGTATTGGCCCTGAATATGCTGGCCCATTGGGGGTTCTTCAAGCTCTAGCAGATGGGACAAAATTGCTTTTCAAAGAGAATCTTCTTCCATCTCGAGGAAATATTAGTTTATTTAGTATTGGCCCCTCCCTAGCTGTCATATCTATTTTATTAAGTTATTCAGTAATTCCTTTTGGCTATCATCTTGTTCTAGCCGATCTCAGTATAGGCGTTTTTTTATGGATTGCTATTTCAAGTATTGCTCCCATTGGACTTCTTATGTCAGGATATGGATCAAATAATAAATATTCCTTTTTAGGTGGTCTACGAGCTGCTGCTCAATCAATTAGTTATGAAATACCATTAACTCTATGTGTGTTATCAATATCTCTACGTGTGATTCGTTAAAACATAAACTTTCTTTTATTTCATTTTTCGTTTCTAGTAAAAAAGTTAAATGAATTGAATCTATTTTTATTTTTTTATTCATCAGTTAAATTGATGAACTAAACCAGATAGTTATATGAGTGAGAGAAAACAGCTTAAAAATTCGCAGTAAAAAATGGAGTCTCATTGCCTATGTACAAGAGTTAAATGAAAAGGAAACAACAGTCTATACTGTTTAACCCCAAGCTTTTGATTGATTAGTCATCATGGCTTGAAGCGGGTTTAAAATAAAAGAGCCAACTCTAGAAAATTTTTATTATCTATTCCCATAGTTGTATTACTATAAGAATAAAGAATAATAAGGGATTGGGCAAAAAAGAGTGGATGATTAGGAACACCAAGATACAAAAAGGATTAGTAATGTAAATAATGAAAATTATCCAACCGGATATTTCGACATCAAGAAAATCCAATTGGGGCTTTAAGTTAGTAGAAACGACCAAGTAGTACTCCCCATGATTTCGATCCAGAGTATGCTCCTATCCCCGATTAAGTAAATAACTATCAAGAACGAAGTAATCCTTTACCCTTTTTTACATCTCCCCTTTTTTTTATGAGAAAGGAGAATAGGAACAAAAAAATGGAAAGAATAGAAAACAAAGACAGCATTTTTCTTTCTTTCCTATCATAGAACTTTAAAGAATTAGAATTCGTATCCTGATTCATGAACTAATGTCTAATTTTTGTAATCAAAAAGAATAGGTTGAAATCTCTATTAATCTATTAATAAAAATTGCTACAAAAAATATTTTATTCAAGGATTAAGTTATTACTCAACTAAAGAACAATTGAAGTGTTAAAAAAAGAGGAGATCAATTCCGAAGCACGGTTTATTAGAACTATATTCTATAGCAGACAGAATTCCATTGGTCTAATTTGGGACCTTACAATAGATTTTGAATTTCTCTATCGTACAAACATATTAAGATTTAAAGAA